AAAAAAGAAAAAGATTCTATAAGCAACAATCGACTAATTCATGAATCATTTAGTCAAATTAGATCTCCGAATTGGACAAATTATTTACTAACAGAAAAAAAAATAAACGATCTAACTGATAGAACAAACAAAATCCGAAATCAAATAGAAAGAATTACAAAAGAGAAAAAAAAAGCAACTTCGGGAATAAATATTAGGCCTAACAAAACAAAGTATAATGGTATAAAATTACAATCACCAAAAAATATTTGCCAAATATTAAAAAGAAGAAATGCTCGATTAATCCGTAAATTACATAATTTTATAAAATTTTTCATTGAAAAGATATACCTACAAAGATATCTATGTATCATTAATATTCCCAGAATTAATATACAACTTTTTCTTGAATCAAGAAAGAAAATTTTTGATAAATACATTTACAATAATGAAACAAGTCAAGAAAGAATTGATAAAACAAATCAAAATACAATTGACTTTATTTCCAATATAAAAAAGTCACTTTTTCATATTCGTAATAATAAAAATTCAAAGATTTTGTTGGACTTATCCTCCTTGTCACAAGCATATGTATTTTACAAATTATCACAAACACAAGTTATTACCTTGGATAACTTAAGATCTATTCTTCAATATACCGAAACATCTTTTTTTCTTAAGGCTGCAAAAAATAATTATTTTAGAACACAAGGCGTATGTCATTCCGAATTAAATCATAAGAAATTTCGGAATTCTGGAATGAATCAATGGAAAATTTTGTTAAGAGCTCATTCTCAATACAATTTATCTCAGATTAGATGGTCTAGAGTAATACCGCAAAAACGGCGAAATAGAGCCAATCAACGTCGTACGACTCAAAATAATAAGGAGTTAAGCAAATGGGATTCAGATCAAAAAAACCGATTAATGCATTACAACAAACAAAATGATTATGAAGTATATTCATTACCGAATCAAAAAGAGAATTTTCAAAAATACTATAGATATGATCTTTTATTATATAAATCTATTAATTATGAAAATAAGAGGACCTCATATATTTATGGATCACCAGTACAAGCAAATAAGAAACAAGAAATTTCTTATAATTACAACACACAGAAACAGCAATTATTTGATATACTGGGAAGTACCCCTATCAATAATTATCTAGGAGAAGGGGATATTCTGTATATAGAGAAAACGATAGATAGAAAATATTTTGATTGGAAAAGTCTCAATTTTTGTCTTAGAAAAAAAATAGATATTGAAGCATGGGTCGAGTTCGATACCAACAGTAATAAAAACACTAAAACCGGCATTAAGAATTATCAAATAATTGATAAAAGTCATAGGATAGGTCTTTTTGATCTTACGATTCATCAAGATCAAGAAATCAATCCACCCAATCAAAAAAGATTTGATTGGATGGGACTGAATGAAGAAATAGTAAATCGCCCCATATCAAATCTGGAATTTTGGTTCGTTCCAGAATTTGTGCTACTTTATAATGCCTATAAAATGAAACCATGGGTTATACCAAGCGAATTGCTTCTTTTAAATTTGAATATAAATGAAAATGTTAGTGAAAATAAAAACATCAATGGAAAGAAACAAAAGGATCTTTTTATCTCCTCGAATAAAAAAAAATCTTTTGAATTAAAGACTCGAAATCAAGAAGAAAAAGAACCTGCAGGCCAAGGAAATCTTGGATCAGATGCACAAAACCAAGGAAATATTGGCCCCCTTCTTTCAATCTCAAACCAACAAAAAAATATTGAAGAAGATTCTCCTAGAACAGATACAAAAAAAGATAAAAAGAAAAAACAATACAATAGCAACGCAGAAGCAGAACTCCATTTTTCTCTTTTCAGATATTTACTTTTTCAGTTGAGATGGGCTGCTGCTTTGAATCAAAGAATGTTCAATAATATTAAGGTATATTGTCTCCTGCTTAGACTGATAAATCCAAGAGAAATTGCTATATCTTCTATTCAAAGTGGAGAAATAAGTCTGGATATAATGCTAATTCAAAAGAATTTAACTCTTACAGAGTTGATGAAAGGGCGGATATTGATTATTGAACCCCTTCGTCTGTCTGTAAAAAATGATGGACAATTTTTTATGTATCAAACCATAGGTATTTCATTGATTCATAAGAGTAAGCAAATAATGAATCAAAGATATCGAGCAAAAAGATATCTTAATAAGAAGAATTTTGATGAATCCATTCAAAAACAGAAAAAAATAACTGAAAATAGAGACAAAAATCATTATGATTTGCTTGTTCCTGAAAAGATTTTATCATCTAGACGTCGTAGAGAATTGAGAATTCTAATTTCTTTCAATTCCAAGAAGAGGAATGGTATGAATAAAAATTCAGTATTTTGCAACGGGAACAACGTAAAAAACCGGGGTCAATTTTTGAATGAAAGTACACATCTTGATAAAGATAAAAAAAAATTAATGAAATGCAAATTCTTCCTTTGGCCGAATTATCGATTAGAAGATTTAGCTTGTATGAATCGTTATTGGTTTGATACCAATAATGGCAGCCGTTTCAGTATGTTAAGGATCAAAATGTATCCACGAGTGAAAATTCGTTGATGGTCAATTTTGACCATATATCCCTGTACCATGTCTGGTATATGAAAGCAAAGAGATACCCACACGTCTTGTCTTACATTGCAGTCTAATATACGATACTAATTCAATGATGTAGTGTATACCTATGCGACTGAAATTGAAAATTGGATTGATTGTTGATTAATTTGATTTGATAAAATAGGAACCCATCAAGATAAAGAAATTCAGATTGATTGTTGTGTATACCCGATTAAAATGACTGGGATTATTATTATTACTGATAGGTAAAATTCATATATTAAAAGGGGGTTCTTTTATGGTAAAAAATTCATTCATTTCAGTTAGTTCGCAAGAAAAAAAGGAGGGATCCGTTGAATTTCAAGTATTCAGTTTCACCAATAAGATAGAGAGACTTACTTCCCATTTGGAATTGCACAAAAAAGACTATTTATCTCAGAGAGGTTTGCGGAAAATTCTGGGAAAACGTCAACGACTTTTGGCTTATTTGTCAAAAAAAAATAGAGTACGGTATAAAGAATTAATTAGTCAATTGGGTATTCGAGAGACAAAAACTCGTTAATTTGAAGAGTTATTTGGAATTATTCGCTTAAATTTTAATGCACTTCTTTTTGCTTTCAGCAATTCATGAAAGAATGAATCGGGGAAAAACCTATGACTGCACCAGCTACAAAAAAAGATTTCATGATAGTCAATATGGGTCCTCACCACCCATCAATGCATGGTGTTCTTCGACTCATCCTTACCTTAGATGGTGAAGATGTTATTGACTGTGAACCAATATTGGGTTATTTACACAGAGGGATGGAAAAAATTGCGGAAAACCGAACAATTATACAATATTTGCCTTATGTCACACGTTGGGATTATTTAGCTACTATGTTCACAGAAGCAATAACCGTAAATGCACCCGAACAATTGGGAAATATTCAAGTACCTAAACGGGCCAGTTATATCAGAGTAATTATGTTGGAGTTGAGTCGTATAGCTTCTCATTTGTTATGGCTTGGCCCCTTTATGGCCGATATTGGTGCACAGACCCCCTTTTTCTATATTTTTCGAGAAAGAGAATTGATATATGACCTATTCGAAGCTGCTACCGGTATGCGAATGATGCATAATTATTTTCGTATCGGAGGAGTAGCCGCTGATCTACCTCATGGATGGGTCGATAAATGTTTGGATTTTTGTGATTATTTTTTAACAAGGGTTGCTGAATATCAAAAACTTATTACACGAAATCCTATTTTTTTAGAACGAGTTGAGGGGGTGGGCATTATTAGCGGAGAGGAAGCAATAAATTGGGGTTTATCAGGACCAATGTTACGAGCTTCGGGGATACAGTGGGATCTTCGTAAAGTTGATCATTATGAGTGTTACGATGAATTTGACTGGGAAGTCCAATGGCAAAAAGAAGGGGATTCATTAGCTCGTTATTTAGTACGAATCAACGAAATGACAGAATCTATAAAAATTATTCAACAGGCTCTAGAAGGGATTCCGGGAGGGCCCTATGAGAATTTAGAAATCCGGCGCTTTGATAAAGTAAGGGATTCCGAATGGAATGATTTTGAATATCGATTTATTAGTAAAAAACCTTCTCCAACTTTTGAATTGTCGAAACAAGAACTATATGTGAGGGTCGAAGCCCCAAAAGGGGAATTGGGAATTTTTCTGATAGGGGATCAGAGTGTTTTTCCTTGGAGATGGAAAATCCGCCCCCCGGGTTTTATTAATTTGCAAATTCTTCCTCAGTTAGTTAAAAAAATGAAATTGGCTGATATTATGACGATCCTAGGTAGCATAGATATCATTATGGGAGAAGTTGATCGTTGAAATGATAATTGATACAAGAGAAGTACAAGCTATCAATTCTTTTTCCAGATTGGAATCTTTAAAAGAGCTTTATGAGAGCATATGGGTGCTTATCCCTATTTTGACTCCTGTATTAGGAATCACAATAGGTGTACTAGTAATTGTTTGGTTAGAAAGAGAAATATCCGCAGGTATACAACAACGTATTGGGCCTGAATACGCCGGTCCTTTGGGAATTCTTCAAGCTCTAGCGGATGGGACAAAATTACTTTTCAAAGAGAATCTTCTTCCATCTAGAGGAGATACTCGGTTATTCAGTATCGGACCATCCATAGCAGTTATATCCATTTTACTAAGTTATTCAGTAATTCCTTTTGGCTATCGCCTTGTTCTAGCCGATCTCAGTATCGGTGTTTTTTTATGGATCGCCATTTCAAGTATTGCTCCCGTTGGACTTCTTATGTCAGGATACGGATCAAATAATAAATATTCCTTTTTAGGTGGTCTACGAGCTGCTGCACAATCAATCAGTTATGAAATACCATTAACGCTATGTGTGTTATCAATATCTCTGCGTGTGATTCGTTAAGACATAAACTTGA